GCAACTTTAGCCGCGGCTTATATAGGTGAATCCATGGAGGGCCATCATTGAAATAGTCTTTTCATTTTTTAGCTTAGCCCCGTCCGTGTGTCTCAAGATAATTAGTTCACTTAGGGAATTGGGGAAATATACAACTATGCCATAGACGACCTAGAGTAATAGCAAAAAAAGTACGTTGATATTCAAAAGGAAATAAATATAAAGGACCTTTTTCCTAAAATTGATTTTCCTTCACTTAATATCATACTTCTTATCAATGAATATTTGCTTTATCTTTCTATTGGTTAGCCCATCTCATTATTCTTATTAACTCCTTATTCAAAATCAAAACAATTTAAAAAAGAATTCTTCCCAAGAAGTCTTGTGGTATATGTTTACGACGGGTGATTCAATTAAATAAACTGAACGGGGAACTGATTCCCCGTTCAGTTTATTTAATTGAAGGATTTACCAAAATCTAAAAAAAAATTACATAAACTTAGATCAATCAAGTAATGATGTTTCTTTGAATATGCATATGTAATGATTTTCTTTATACATCTGGTAATGATTCGGTCTAAAAAATGAATCCATTTAGAAAGGACGAAAAGAATTTAATTAAAGGGATTCATAAAAAAATGAGCTGGGTAGGGGAGGGGGTCGTCGAACTAGGTATATATAATTGAATGACTATTAAGCCAACCCTTGTAGAAGTTTCGACGCTTGATTCTCAAATAAATACGGTTGAATCTAAGATGAATAGTTGGTTTACGTTCTAGAATAAAGACATGTATATGTGATATTAGACTAGTATCTCTTAGATTTCTATTTCATTTGACCTACTACTGAAATTTGTAATTTCGATCGGGATTCCAATACAATAGAAGTCCTTCCGTCTCGTTGTGACTGTGAATTGAATGAACAAACGGATGAAATCCAGAAAAATTCCAAATAACAGTTCGAACTAAGAAATGGAAGAACAAAAGTTGTATAGGAGTCACAAGAACTCTGTGGATGGAAACTCAAGATATCGAAGTAGTTCTGACGATTCAATAAATAATATTATTACTTGTACTTCAATTACTTCTCAATTCGATGGATGAATCCTAGCGATGGAATAATGAAGTTCTAATTCATTGATTGATTGTATCATTAACGATTTCTTTTTTTGTTACGAGGAACTTATCATGAATCCAATCATTTCTGCCGCTTCCGTTATTGCTGCTGGGTTGGCCGTAGGACTTGCTTCTATTGGACCTGGAGTTGGTCAAGGGACTGCTGCGGGTCAAGCTGTAGAGGGTATCGCGAGACAGCCTGAGGCGGAGGGAAAAATACGAGGCACTCTATTGCTTAGTCTAGCTTTTATGGAAGCTTTAACAATTTATGGATTGGTTGTGGCATTAGCACTTTTATTTGCGAATCCTTTTGTTTAATCTTATCTTATAAAAAAGATAAGACCTTGTCGTTTGCTTTTTCAAATTCTATCAAGATTTCCTCCCTACGATTACTTTTTCGTTGAGAAAATAACCTACAGGAAGGGCCGATGAAGAATTAGCATACTGACTCGCTTTCATCCTTTCAGTTCGTAGACCAAGGGAACTTTTTTAAGTGAGTCTTACTATCCCCATAATCCAAAAAGGGGGCGGTTCAGAATTGAGAACTAACTCAAAAATTTTTTGACTCGATTTCAGAAAAAGAAAAAAAAAAAGAGAGTAAATAAAAAGCGAGGTGAAGTGATACAAAAATAACTCTGTTCGGTTTTTTAGTCGATCTATAAGAGGAGAGCATATGAAAAACGTAACCGATTCTTTCCTTTCTTTGGGCCCCTGGCCGTCTGCTGGGAGTTTCGGGTTTAATACCGATATTTTTGCAACAAATCCAATAAATCTAAGTGTAGTGCTTGGTGTATTGATCTTTTTTGGAAAGGGAGTATGTGCGAGTTGTTTATTTCAAGAATAGGCTGGACCAACCAGCTGTACCCTTTAGTTTTCCTTAGAACTAGGAGAGAGGGGTGCATGATCTCGCGAATTACTTCTGAATCAATTAATAAATTCTCTGTAAGAACCATAGCATTTCGTGATTTATTGGTAAATCTACTTCGATTCTCTCTCAACCAATAATGCGGGACTATTAACATGGTTAAAGCAAACCGTTTGAAGTCAAGACACTGCATTGCATGGTACTCTTTCTATCACTATGTTAATTATAGAGATGTTTTCAAAATGAATATTGTATCGATATAGGATACTCATATTGATAAAATAATTTGAACTGTTTATTGTAAAAACGGGCATTTTCACCTTTTTAGCCAATGCTTAATTGACGACCTGTGTCTTAGTCAGAATATTTTTTGAAAAAAAAAAGAAACAACTTTGCTGACAATTACATATTTTTTTTTGATTTTGTCAGAAGAGTCCTCCGAATTTTTTTCGGCTTGCATAAGTTTCCATATCTTTTTGGAATATGAACAAAGAAGAGAGGATAAGCTCATTATATTCATAAAAAACACAAAAAAACGTAT